ATTATCAATCAAATAAAAAGTTATTCTATGTATCAATCCTTACATCCCCTACAACTGGTGGAGTAACGGCCAGTTTTGGTATGTTGGGAGATGTCATTATTGCTGAACCTAACGCGTACATTGCTTTCGCAGGTAAAAGAGTAATTGAACAAACATTGAATAAAACAGTACCCGACGGTTCACAAGCAGCTGAGTATTTATTCCATAAGGGCTTATTTGACCCAATCATACCGCGTAATCTTTTAAAAGGCGTTCTGAGTGAGTTATTTCAGCTACACGGTTTTTTTCCTTTGAAAAATAGATATATATAATATAGAAATAAAACGAAAATATTAAAATCTAGAAAAAATAGAAGTGATTTCTATGCCTTGCCTACCAAGAACTTCCATTTTTTATTAGAAATCTAATCCCTTTTTGTTGGTTTTTGTTGGGTTGAATTAGTTTAGTTAGAGTCGCGAACTTATAATAAACTCTTTATCTTTAATAAAAAAAAACTCTTTATTTTATTAGTAAGATAGAAAGAAAGGACGGGAGAATTCATAAAATTTCGTAAACTTAAAGTGGGTTGTCATACATATTCGTGTAGAAAGATGAATAGGTACACTAAATTTTCATTTAGTTCTCATTCCTTGCACTTATTAAGTACTTAATAATCTTAATATTATATTATTTATAATATTAATAATTATAATATAATATAATAGATATACTTATGATATCTTTATATTTATAATAGATACAAATATTAAATTATAATGGATACAAATATTAAATTGAGGTACCCGTTCTATGACAGATCTTTACTTACCTTCTTTTTTTGTCCCTTTAGTAGGCCTAGTATTTCCGGCGATTGCAATGGCTTCTTTATTTCTTCATGTACAAAAAAATAAGATTGTCTAGACCTGATGGGGCCAACCAGATATTTTTTTTGGTACAGTGTTTAGTGTAATGCGGTATGATATGTGCCTTTTTTCCGAATACAAATGAAAGAACTGTTATGCATGCAGATACATGATATCCGTATAAATCCATGTATATACGGGTTATAAAAACGATCGGCAAATATTTTTATAATAGAAAGTCAATGTATCTAACCAATTACTCCTAAGGGTTCATATCAGAATAGTTTTAGTTGATGAAAGTTACTTTGGCATCAAGAAAAGTAAAGTCAATTTTTTTTTTCTGAATTCCAATCGAATGCAATCGGATCTAGTATAGTATGAACTGGCGATCAGAACATATATGGATAGAACTTATAACAGGGTCTCGAAAAGCAAGTAATTTTTTCTGGGCCTTTATTCTTTTTTTAGGTTCACTAGGATTTTTAGTGGTTGGAATTTCTAGTTATCTTGGTAGGAATCTGATACCTGGATTTCCTTCTCAACAAATTATTTTTTTTCCACAAGGGATCGTGATGTCGTTCTATGGGATCGCGGGTTTATTCATTAGTTCCTATTTGTGGTGCACAATATCGTGGAATGTAGGTAGTGGTTATGATCGATTCGATAGAAAAGAAGGAATAATGTGTATTTTTCGTTGGGGATTCCCCGGAATAAATCGTCGCATTTTCCTTCGCTTCTTTATGAAAGATATCCAATCAATCAGAATGGAGGTTAAAGAGGGTCTTTTTCCTCGTCGTATTCTTTATATGGAAATCAGAGGCCAAGGAACCATCCCCTTGACTCGTACTGATGAGAATTTGACTCCACGAGAAATTGAACAAAAAGCTGCCGAATTGGCCTATTTCCTGCGCGTACCAATTGAAGTTTTTTGAATTTTTATCAAAAGGAACAAATTCGTTCGGATTTATCCAATTGAGATATTAGGAAATCCCATTTACTTAGAATTTACTTATTCTATTATAAATATATATATTTCATTCGAAACGGGATCCTTAATTCTATTTCTATATTCTTTTTTCTAGATCTAAGGACTACATTTTTACAAAAAACTGGGAATAGATCCATAGGTTCGATACCTTGTTATAGAACTCGTGCTTTAGAGAAATATAAGATCAGATAAAGTTGACAAATGAAGCCGTTCATTAACAATTCACAGAAAAAAAAATGAAAAAAAAGAAAGCATTGGCTTCCCTCGCGTATCTTGCATCTATAATATTTTTGCCCTGGTGGATCTCTCTCTCATTTCAAAAAAGTCTGGAACCTTGGATTATTCATTGGTGGAATACTAGGCAATCCGAAAATTTTTTGAATGATATTCAAGAGAAAAATGTTTTAGAAAAATTCCTAGAATTAGAAGAACTATTCTTGTTGGATGAAATGATAAAAGAATACCCAGAGACACATATAAAAAAGCTTAGTATAGGAATACACAAAGAAACGATACAATTGGTCAAAACACATAATGAATATCATCTCCATATCATTTTGCATTTGTCGACAAATATAATCTGTTTTACTATTCTAAGTGGTTATTTTATTCTGGGTAATGAAGAACTTGTTATTCTGAATTCTTGGATTCAGGAATTCTTCTATAACTTAAGTGACACAATAAAAGCTTTTTCTATTCTTTTAGTTACTGATTTATGGATTGGATTTCACTCAACCCATGGTTGGGAACTAATGATTGGTTCGATCTACAATGATTTTGGATTGGCTCATAATGAGCAAATTATATCTGGTCTTGTTTCCACTTTTCCAGTTATTCTAGATACAATTGTGAAATATTGGATCTTCCGTTTTTTAAATCGCGTATCTCCTTCGCTTGTAGTCATTTATCATTCAATGAATGAATGATAAACTTATTTGATTTCCTGATATCAATCAAAAAGTTTTTTCACGTAAAAAAAGGGCATTTTTTTTTTTCATTCTTTATACTTTTCAAGGCCTTTGTCCTGTTTTCGTTGAATTTTTTCAGTACAATGGCAGACTCGTGGATAGGGAACTATACTAGCTACCTATCTAATTTATTGTAGAAATTCCGGGATCAATGATTGGATCATGCAAAATAGAAATACTTTTTCTTGGGTAAAGGAACAGATGACTCAATTTATTTCTGTATCGATCATGATATATGTAATAACTCGAGCATCTATTTCAAATGCGTATCCCATTTTTGCGCAGAAAAGTTATGAAAATCCACGAGAAGCAACCGGGCGAATTGTATGCGCCAATTGCCATTTAGCTAATAAGCCTGTGGATATTGAAGTTCCGCAAGCTGTACTTCCTGATACTGTATTTGAAGCAGTTGTTCGAATTCCTTATGATATGCAAGTGAAACAAGTCCTTGCTAATGGTAAAAAAGGGTCTTTGAACGTGGGGGCTGTTCTTATTTTACCCGAGGGATTCGAATTAGCCCCCACCGATCGTATTTCTCCCGAGGTGAAAGAAAAGATAGGAAATCTGTCTTTTCTGAGTTATCGTCCTAATAAAAGAAATATTCTTGTGATAGGTCCTGTTCCAGGTCAAAAATATAGTGAAATCGTCTTTCCCATTCTTTCCCCCGACCCCGCTACAAAGAAAGACGTTAACTTCTTAAAATATCCTATATATGTAGGTGGGAACAGGGGAAGGGGTCAGATTTATCCTGATGGGAGCAAGAGTAACAATACAGTCTATAATGCTACATCCGCGGGTATAGTAAGCAAAATAGTACGTAAAGAAAAGGGGGGATATGAAATAACCATAGTTGATGCATCGGATGGTCACCAAGCGGTTGATATTATACCTCCAGGGCCAGAACTTCTTGTTTCAGAGGGTGAATCTATCAAGCTTGATCAACCATTAACAAGCAATCCTAATGTAGGGGGGTTTGGTCAGGGAGATGCAGAAATAGTGCTTCAAGATCCATTACGCGTCCAAGGCCTTTTGTTCTTCTTGGCATCTGTTATTTTGGCACAAATTTTTTTGGTTCTTAAAAAGAAACAGTTTGAAAAGGTTCAATTATATGAAATGAATTTCTAGATCCAGAAATTCCTTACCATCAAGTTGATAAAAAGGGCCGAATTCTTGTTGATCAAAAAAATGAAATATGTATTTCTGTAAACTTCCTTAAACCTACTTTGCTTTGTTTTTTGTTTCTAGTATTTTTGCGAGATCTATGGAATTCATTACTTGTATTCCATTTTTAGTACTAGGCACTAGCCAATAGGTATACAAAAACAAAGGAAGAAGATACAAGACAAGGACTGGATAAATGAAATGAAAGGAACAGTCTAGGAAGGATTATAAGTCTTCCTAATCTTCTATTCGACACAAGAAAAAGGAGTTATACCTTTTCTTGTGTCGTCTTGTATCGAAATAATAATGCTTTTTCTCTTGTTCACCAAAGATTAATATTTCTTCTTTTCCGGATATATCGGAAATCTTTTGTTTAGATTCATACATTCATTATTTTAAATAAATAAAAACATAAGAAATAAGAAGTAGTAGACAAACAAAAAGTTTTAGAGGGGAGTCATTCATTGAGTAAACGGAGCTTCTTCTTCTATTATTAAATTAACTTCCACTTTTAATTTATATTATTTATTTTTCAATATTACTAAAAATTGACTTGTTTGGTTGAAAAGCGGCGCGGATTAGAATCTATTTTTACGCATACCTAAATGCTTATTTTTTATTTTATCTTTTTTTTCTATTTTATATACAATAAGTTTTTATTTCTTTACTATAAGAAATGTAGAAATGATTTGCAGAATATCTCATCCGTTTAAATTATCCATATGATATTGGATTACCCCCAAAATAGATTGATTCCTTCTTTCTTGTTGCTTCGTAAGATAAGAGTTAATGAGTGCCAGAGCCTCTATTATATATAAATCAATCAATAGAAAAAGCTTCTATTCCCCATTGTGCAAAAACATCATAAGAAACAAAAGAATAGAGTGGTTTGAAAGATCAGAGCAACGGATCTATTTTAGCATTTATACCAATAGAAAATTTTGATTATGTTTATTAGATAATTTTCCAATTTGTATGTTATGGAATAGACCAAAGTCTCCTGCCGCTCTAAGAGTAAGAAAAGAGTAAGAACGCAGCGGT